ATTATTGTATTTATTCTGACCTCCATACTTAACTTAGATCGAGATATTGGACATAGAATGCCAATCTTTAAAATAAAAAATGTAAAAAAAAAGGAGTAATACACTGTGACATGACACGTTCACTAAAAAAAAACCCTTTTGTAGCTAATCATTTATCGGCAAAAATTGAAAAACTCAACACGAGGGAAGAGAAAGAAATAATAGTAACTTGGTCTCGGGCATCTACCATTATACCCACAATGATTGGCCATACAATCGCTATTCATAATGGAAAGGAACATTTACCTATTTATATAACGGATCGTATGGTGGGTCACAAATTGGGAGAATTTGCACCTACTCTGTCTTTTACGAGACATGCAAGAAACGATAATAAATCTCGTCGTTAAGTTCATTTCTTATACTTTATATACTTATATACTTATGTATTTGTATTTAATATACATATATACAATCTAAATATCTAAATATGTTATACAATATAAATAAATATGTATGCTATACGCAAAAAATGAAAAAAAAAGAAGTGTTTATCATTCATTGATAGGAGATATCATAACCTTATGATAAATAACTCAATTTCGGATAAAGAAATAAGAATTTTAGTTCAAAATATATGTAATATGTCTGTTTTCAAAGGGCGAAGAGTAATTGATCAAATTCGCGGGCGTTCATATGAAGAAACACTTATGATATTGGAACTCATGCCTTATCGAGCATGTTATCCAATTTTAAAACTGGTTTATTCGGCAGCAGCAAATGCTAGTCATAATATGAATTTGAAGGAAACTGATTTATTTATTAGTGAAGCTAAAGTTAATAAGAGTAGTTTTATAAAAAAATTAAGACCTCGAGCTCGAGGACGTAGTTATGGTATAAAAAGTCCCACCTGTCATATAACAATTGTATTAAAAGAAAAATCTAAATTTTTATTAGATAAATCTAAGATTTAGATTCGTTATCTTATTTATAGTCAAATATAATATATGGGTGGAAAAAAATATAATAGAAAAATATGGGACAAAAAATAAATCCACTTGGTTTCAGACTTGGTACAACTCAACATCATCATTCCTTTTGGTTCGAGAAACCAAAAAATTATTCTGTAAGTTTACAAGAAGATGAAAAAATAAGGAATTGTATTAAGAACTATGTACAAAAAAATAGGAGAATATCCTCGGGTTTCGAAGGAATTGCACGGATAGAAATTAAAAAAAGGATCGATTTGATCCAGGTCATAATCTATATTGGATTTCCTAATTTCTTAATAGAGGGCCAAACAGGAAGCATCGAAGAATTACAGGTAAATATACAAAAAAAATTGCATTCTGTGAACCGGAGACTCAATATTGCTATTACAAAAGTGGAAAAACCCTATGGGCAACCTAATATTCTTGCGGAATATATAGCTTTACAATTAAAAAATAGAGTTTCATTCCGAAAGGCAATGAAAAAAGCTATTGAATTAGCTGAACAAACAGATACAAAAGGAATTCAAGTGCAAATTGCAGGGCGGATCAACGGAAAAGAAATTGCACGTGTCGAATGGATCAGAGAGGGGAGAGTTCCCTTACAAACAATTCGCGCTAAAATTGATCATTGTTCCTATACAATTCGAACTATTTATGGAGTATTAGGCATCAAAATTTGGATATTTTGGGAGGAGCAATAATAGACTTTTATTTGTCTTTCCTTTCTATTCAGTGATAGAACAAAAAATCACAAACTTGTTCATTCTTTTTCCATTAAATCAAACAAAAATGAGCAATTCCAATTCTATAAGGTTGAATAAAAATTCGATTGACCATTTGTTAGAATTGCTATGCTTAGTGTGTGACTCGTTAATTTTTCTTTAGAGTTAAGAGTTGGGATTAAAAAAAAAGACTGACCCCTACTTAAACTTAATAAGTTACTTAAACTTAACTTAATAAGTATAATAAAAAAACTAATAACTAACTTATTGCTTCGTAGTATCAATATCCCAAGAAACAGTCACTATATGAGATGAGTGGATCAATCATATAGTTGCAGCAACTGCAACTAAAATCTTTTCTATAAAAAATCTTATTTATGGAAAAAATCTTATTTATGGGTTGGGTTGTGAAGCAAAAATAAAGAGATGTAGATAAATGGAAGGATGAGAGAAAGAAAGAACAAAAATATCAATGATATATGATTCCAATATGTATGGTCTATGAATTACCTCATAAAAGGCAATGTAATAAAGCATCAAAACTGAATAAATAATAAATATAAAATAATAATAAAATAAAGTGATATGAATAATAAAGAGCCTCGAGTTAATAAAAACTAAGTAGATTGACTCGAGAAGAGAAATTTTTTTGGGGAGCTCCATTGCAGAGTTCAGACTTAACCATTAATAGAGAAGCTATAGGAACGATGAAACCTGTGACTGCATAGGATTCTACTGAAAACAAATCCGAATAATTCATTGGGTGGGATGGCGGAACGAACCGAGAAAAAATGAATTTATTTCGAGAAGTCATGGATTGACCTAGAAATAACAAAAAGCAAAGAGTCAATATTCGCCCGCGAAACTTTAGATTACATTACAATATTTTGGCATCCTTTGAGAAGGGTCAAAAAAAGGATCATTATAAAAAAACATTATAAACATTATCTATAATCCATAAATATGCATAATAGAAACATTCTATCTGTATATCCCGTACATACATCTTCCTATATAACAAATTCAATATTGATAAATGTCTTATTGGATTATTTTTTCCGTGTGTATCTGTAATATGTCATATTAGTGAATCTTTTCATTCGCGAGGAGCTGGATGAAAGGAAACTTTCGTGTCCAGTTCTGCAGTAGAGATCGAATTAAGAAATGACCATCAACTATAACCCCAAAAGAACCAGATTTCGTAAACAACATAGAGGAAGAATGAAGGGAATATCTTGTCGCGGCAATCATATTTGTTTCGGCAGATACGCTCTTAAAGCACTCGAACCCACTTGGATCACAGCTAGACAAATAGAAGCAGGGCGAAGAGCAATGACACGATATGTGCGTCGTGGTGGAAAAATATGGGTACGCATATTTCCCGACAAACCTGTTACAGTAAGACCCGCAGAAACACGTATGGGTTCGGGGAAGGGATCCCCCGAATATTGGGTATCCGTTGTTAAACCAGGTCGAATACTTTATGAAATGGGTGGAGTATCTGAAACTGTAGCCAGAGCAGCTATTTCACTAGCTGCGTCCAAAATGCCTATACAAACTAAATTTGTCAGGATGGAGATGTAGAACTAAATGGTATATTGAGGATGAAAAAACAACTACAAGTTTATTTATTTCTGGACAGAAAATATTTCTTTTTTTCTTTCCTTCATCCTTTCCATTAAAATAACAGATTCCAATAAAATGATATGATTCAACCTCAAACCCTTTTGAATGTAGCGGATAACAGCGGAGCCCGAGAATTGATGTGTATTCGAATCATAGGAGCTGGTAATTATAGATATGCTCATATTGGTGACGTTATTGTTGCTGTAATTAAAGAAGCAGTGCCAAATATGCCACTAGAAAGATCAGAAGTAATTAGAGCTGTAATTGTACGTACTTGTAAAGAACTCAAACGTGACAACGGTATCATAATACGATATGATGACAATGCTGCGGTTGTCATTGATCAAGAAGGAAATCCAAAAGGAACTCGGGTTTTTGGTGCGATCGCTCGGGAATTGCGACAGTTGAATTTTACTAAAATAGTTTCATTGGCTCCCGAGGTATTATAAATAATACTAAATGAGACTATGATATATCAGAACATCTAAAATAGGATATATCAAAACATCTAAAATAGATCAAATTTAGTGGAGTAGTAGATGGTGTCTCACGCATATACTTTTTTTATAATATTAAAAATTAAACAAAATAAACAAAAAAATGAAAGAAAATAAAACAAACAAAAAAGAGAACATGTTAATTATATCAAAATTAGAAGGCACCAATAATTATAGTTCGCCATGGGTAGGGACACTATTTCCAATATAATAACTTCTATAAGAAATGCTGACATGGATAAAAAAGGAACGATTCGAATAGCATCTACTAATATTACCGAAAATATTGTGAAAATACTTCTACGAGAAGGTTTTATTGAAAACGTTCGGAAACATCAAGAAGGTAACAAAAATTTCTTGGTTTTAACTCTGCGACATAAAAAGACTAGGAAAAGAATACATAGAACTATTTTAAAGTGTATCAGCCGACCTGGTTTACGAATTTATTCCAACTACCAACAAATTCCTAAGATTTTAGGTGGAATAGGAATTGTAATTCTTTCCACTTCTCAAGGTATAATGACGGATCGAGAAGCTCGACGAGAAAAAATTGGAGGCGAACTTTTGTTATATATATGGTGATCCTCCTCCGGTATCCTAATTTTATCTCTAACTTCCTATTTTATAGAGAAGAAAAGTTAATTATATAACTTTTCCTCCATTAGTTGATACTTCAAGGAGCTTACCTGGAATGAAAGAACAAAAATTGATTCATGAAGGTTTAATTACTGAATCACTTCCCAACGGTATGTTCCGGGTCCGCTTAGATAATGAAGATGTAATTCTAGGTTATATTTCGGGAAGGATCCGCCGTAGTTTTATACGGATACTACCGGGGGATAGAGTCAAAATTGAAGTAAGTCGTTATGATTCAACCAGGGGACGTATAATTTATAGACTTCGAAACAAAGATTCGAACGATTAGATAATTTTTTAAGCATTCCTTTCATTTTCATGACGATACAATTAAAAAAATGCAAGAGACTTATTTTCTTCCAAGGAATAGAGAATAGATTCAACATTAAGGTAAGGAATAATAAATATGAAAATACGGGCTTCCGTTCGTAAAATTTGTGAAAAATGCCGACTGATCCGTCGGCGCGGACGAATTATAGTGATTTGTTCCAATCCGAGACATAAACAGAGACAAGGATAACCCTTTCAAAAAAACTTTTTAAAAAAAA